AATAAGGTGCCTGAAAAAGGGTTATTTTGATAGAATAAATTATACATTTATGTTCTTATTATAAATTCAAGGGTTAAACTTGTCTGTAAATATCAAAAATTTATGTGCATCATACACTAATTTATAAAAAGATAAGCTAATACAAGCTATTAGGTTCATACCCTAACTACAGAAGTAAAATCTTCTTCTTTTTAATTATTATAAATTCAACAAAGTTATTATTTAACACTACTATAATTATTGGGATTATAGTTTGTGTATGTTCTAATAACTGAATAATAATATGATCAGGGTTGGAAATTAGTTTAATCTCTTTTTTACCTTTAATAATTAGACTTAATTCTTTAAGATCTGAATCAATAATAAAATACTTTATTATTCAAAGAATAAGATCATCAATTTTGATATTTGGGTTATTATTCTTATTAATACTAATAAAAATTAGAATTTTCATACTAATTACTGCCTTACTATTAAAAATTGGAATGGTACCATTCCATAATTGGGTTTTAAGAGTGGTAGAAGGAATTAGATATGAATCAATTCTTATTTTATTAACATTAATAAAAATTTCACCATTAATAATTTTGTCCTATATTAATACAATATTATGAATTCCTATTATTTTATCTTTAATTTTTGGGGCAACTTTAGGTATTAACCAAAATTCAATACGAAAGATTATAGCTTATTCATCTATTTATAATTTAGGGTTTATTTGTTCTTGTATTAATGATATAGCCTTATGACTAATTTACATATTAGTATATACATTTATACTAATATGTATTATTTTAATAATTTTAAAAATAAATATTAGTTATTTGAATCAAATTATAATTAATGAATTCAATTTAAAAACAAAAATTTGTTTTTGATTAATAATATTATCATTTGGCGGGGTACCACCAATACTAGGATTTCTAGGAAAATTAATACTATTTGAGGTAATAATTAAAAACAACCAAATGTTAATTTTATTCATTATATTAACTTCATCCTTAGTTGTAATATTTTATTATATTCGATGTACTTATATATCAATTACAATCAGATCAATTTTAATAAAATGAAATTTATTTTCACTAAGATATTCATTAATTATTGTTACAATAATTAACTTTTTAATTTTATCATTCTTTATTTTTATAAAATCTTTATTCTAAGATTTTAAGTTATTTAAACTATTAACCTTCAAAGTTAAATTTACTTACAATAAGTAAATCTTAGATAAAGATCATTATTAAATTTGCAATTTAATGTTTTATTTAAACTATAAGATTATATTAAGAGAATATTTATTTCTTAAATAAATTTACAATTTATTACTTTAATCAGACATCTTAATTAACATGAATAAATGATTATTTTCAACTAATCATAAAGATATCGGAACAATATATTTTATTTTTGGTATTTGATCTGGAATAATTGGTATAATACTTAGAATAATTATTCGTATTGAACTAGCACAACCAGGACCATTTATTAATAATGATCAATTATATAATGTAATTGTAACAGCACATGCTTTTATTATAATTTTCTTTATAGTTATACCTATTATAATTGGAGGCTTTGGTAACTGATTACTACCTCTAATAATTGGGGCACCAGATATAGCATTTCCTCGAATAAACAATATAAGATTTTGACTACTACCACCATCACTAATTCTCCTTTTAATTAGTAGAACTGTAGAAATAGGGGCAGGAACTGGTTGAACGGTTTATCCACCATTATCTTCTAATATTGCTCACTCAGGGGCAAGTGTAGATTTAACCATTTTTTCACTTCACTTAGCTGGAATTTCATCAATTCTTGGAGCAGTAAATTTTATTACTACAGTAATAAATATACGAAGAACTGGGATAAATTTAGATTGTACCCCTTTATTTGTATGATCCGTTGTAATTACTGCTTTATTATTATTACTATCATTACCAGTTTTAGCAGGTGCTATTACAATATTATTAACTGATCGAAATATTAATACTAGATTCTTTGACCCCTCTGGGGGAGGGGATCCAATTCTATACCAACATTTATTTTGATTTTTTGGACACCCTGAGGTTTATATTCTTATTTTACCAGGATTTGGTCTAATTTCCCATATTATTACACAAGAAAGAGGAAAAAATGAATCATTTGGCTATATTGGTATAGTATATGCAATACTTTCTATTGGATTATTAGGGTTTGTTGTTTGGGCTCACCATATATTTACTGTTGGGATAGATGTAGATACTCGTGCATATTTTACATCTGCAACTATAATTATTGCAGTTCCAACTGGAATTAAAGTATTTAGCTGAATAGCTACAATACATGGGGTATCTACTAAAATTAGAATTTCAATAATATGATCTTCAGGATTTGTATTCCTATTTAGAATAGGGGGTTTAACTGGTATTATTTTATCAAATTCATCTATTGATGTTATTTTGCATGACACTTACTATGTTGTTGCTCATTTCCATTACGTATTATCCATAGGTGCAGTTTTTGCAATTATAGCTGGGTTTATTCAATGATATCCATTATTTACAGGTTTAATAATAAATCCAAAATGATTAAAAATACAATTTCTAACAATATTTTTAGGAGTTAATTTAACATTTTTTCCCCAACACTTTTTAGGTTTAAGAGGTTTTCCTCGACGATACTCCGATTATTCAGACTTTTATACCCTTTGAAACACAATTTCATCTATTGGTAGATTAATTTCTCTAATTAGTGTAATAATTATAGTTTTTATTATTTGAGAAAGAATAATTTCAAAACGAATTGCTTTATTTAAAAATAATAATTTATCCTCAATAGAATGATTACAAAAATTACCTCCTGAGGAACATTCTTATTATGAACTTCCATTACTAATTAAATAATTCTAATATGGCAGACTAGTGCACTGAATTTAAGCTTCATTTATAAATATAATTATTTTTTTAGAAATTTCATCATGAATAACTTTATCTTTTCAAGATGCAGTATCACCAATTATAGAACAATTAATTATATTTCATGATCATACTATAATAATTATTATTATAATTACAGTAATTGTAAGTTACATAATAATAACTCTGTTTGTTAATAAACTAATTAACCGATTACTTTTAGAGGGTCAATTAATTGAATTAATTTGAACTATCATACCCGCATTTTTATTAATCTTTATTGCCTTACCATCATTACGAATTCTTTATTTACTAGAAGAAATTAATAACCCATTAATTACTATTAAGGCAGTTGGTCATCAATGATTTTGATCATACGAATATTCAGATTTCAAAAAAATCGAATTTGATTCTTATATAAAACCAACAAATGAGTTGGAATTAAATGAATTTCGATTACTTGATGTAGATAATCGAATTATATTACCTTATAATATCAATTCACGAATTTTAGTAACATCTACAGATGTTATTCATTCGTGAACAATTCCATCCTTAGGGATTAAAATCGACGCTTCACCTGGGCGAATTAATCAAGGAGGTATTATAATAAACCGTCCTGGTTTATATTTTGGTCAATGCTCAGAAATTTGCGGGGCAAATCATAGATTTATACCAATTGTAATAGAAAGAATTAATTTAAAATCATTCATTTCATGATTAAATAAATACTCATTAAGACACTTAAATGCAAGTATTGGTCTCTTAAACCAAATAATGATAGTTTAGCAAATATCCTTAATGAAGAATTTAGTTTATTAAAACATTAATTTGTCAAATTAAAAAAATTATTAACATAATATTTCTTTTGCCACAAATAGCACCTATTTGATGAACATTATTAATAATAACATTTTTATCTTCATTTTCATTAATAATATCATTATTATATTTTAATTTAATAAGAAAATCAATAAAAATAAAAACAAATAAAATTAATCAAATAAATTGAAAATGATAACTAATTTATTTTCTGTTTTTGACCCATGTACTGGAATTTTATCAATAAATTGAATTAGAATTATAATTTATATGTGAATATTCCCAAAACATTTTTGGTTTTTAAAAAATAAAAATATTATTTTAATTAATATTTTATTAATAAAACTTCATTCTGAATTAATTTCTTTAATAAAATATAAAGGTATAAGACTTATTATAGTAAGTATATTTATTATAATTTTATTTAATAATATTATAGGATTACTACCATATATTTTTACTGCATCATCACACTTAGTTTTTTCAATTTCATTAGCTTTACCTATATGAATAGGATTTATAATTTACGGGTGGGTAAATAATACAAATCACATATTTACACATCTGGTTCCAATTGGAACCCCTTTCATTTTAATACCTTTTATAGTTTTAATTGAAACAATTAGAAACTTGATTCGTCCTGGATCATTAGCTGTTCGATTAACAGCAAATATAATTGCAGGACATTTACTAATATCATTATTAGGAAATAATGTAACTAATATTACATTAATAATTTCATGTATAATTTTATTTATTATTTTAATAATATTCGAAACTGCTGTTGCTTTAATTCAATCTTATGTATTCATAACATTAACTAATTTATATTCTAGAGAAGTATAAATGAATAATCACCCATTCCATTTAGTTAACAATAGACCTTGACCAATTACCGGATCAGTAGGAGTAATAACTTTAACTTCTGGTATAATTATATGATTTCATAAAATTAATATAAATTTATTTATTTTAGGATTTGTAATTATTATTTTAACAATAATTCAATGATGGCGGGATGTTGTACGAGAATCAACTTTTCAAGGACTCCACACTAAAAAAGTTGTAGTAAGAATAAAATTAGGAATAATTTTATTTATTATTTCAGAAGTTTTATTTTTTTCATCTTTTTTTTGGGCTTTTTTTCATAGAAGACTTTCACCTTCTATGGAGATTGGTTTAAATTGACCTCCAAATGGGATTAAAACATTTGATCCAATAAATATCCCTATATTAAATACTATAATCTTATTATCATCTGGGATCACAATAACTTGAGCCCACAATGCAATCATTAACAAAAACTATACTCAAATAATTCAAAGAACTTCAATAACTATTTATTTAGGAATTTATTTTTCAATTTTACAATTATATGAATATATTGAATCTCCATTCTGTATTTCAGATTCCATTTATGGTAGTACTTTCTTTATAAGTACTGGATTTCATGGTATTCATGTAATAATCGGAACAATCTTTATTATTGTATCATTATTACGTATAATTAATTTACATTTTTCTAGAAATCATCATGTAGGATTTGAAGCATCAGCTTGATATTGACACTTTGTGGACGTAGTTTGACTTTTTTTATATATTACAGTATATTGATGAGGTAAATATTCTTTTATTATAAAAAGTATAACAAGCTTCCAACTTGAAGGTTTAAATATTTAAATTGAATAATTAATAAACTATTATTATTTATAGTAATTATTATTATATTAGTTATAGTAATTTCTATTACAATTATAATTGTAAGAAAAAAATCAATTATTGATTTACAAAAATCAACCCCATTTGAATGTGGATTTAATCCAATATCTTATAAACGATTACCATTCTCAATTCATTTTTTTTTAATTGCAGTAATTTTTTTAATTTTTGATATTGAAATTATCATTATTATTCCAATAATTTTTACTTTAAAATCCTCCATATTGATTTACTGATTAATTACATCAACAACATTTGTATTAATTTTAATTTTAGGTTTATTTCACGAATGGTATAATGGAATATTAAATTGAACTAATTAATATTGGATTATATTTAATAATAATACTTGATTTGCAATCAAGAAGTGCTAAATAGCTAATCTTAGTAAAGAAGTAAAATATTACAATTAGTTTCGACCTAATTATAGGGATTAACCTCATACTTTAATTGAAGCCAAATATTGAGGTAACTTATTGTTAATAAGTAAATTGAATAATATTCCAATTAAAAGAGATTAAGAAAAAAAATAGCTGCTAACTAATTTTTTAAGCGGTTAAATTCCGTTTATCTCTTACATTTATGTAGTTTATTAAAACACTTTATTTTCATTAAAGAAATAGTTAATTTTAACTTATAAATTATTTTAAGAAATTTATTCTCATTAATATCTTCAATATTATGCTCTATATAAGCTATTAAAATACAATATATATATAAATCACATTAAGAAAGAAATTAAAAAAATCTTTAAATTATTTGAAGAATAATATTGAATAGAATTAGAAATTTTTAATAAATAGAAAGAAAAACCAAACCCACCATAAAATTCTCCTCAAGAAGAAACTTGATAAGATCTTGAAAGAGATGACTTATAAATTAATTTATATATAAAAAAGGAGTAACTATATATAAATCATATATAACTATTAAACAAATAATAATTTAATGAAAATATGTAATTAAAATTACAAAACTCTAAACCAAATCATAAACCTAAGAACACAAATATTAATGATATTGATTTAATAGATAAAGGTAACGTAATATAAGTTATATCAAAATTTATAAATCACATAAGTCTTCTACCAGTAAATACTGAAAAAATTGTCAGAATAAAAATTCTGATTTTCATAAAACTGAAATTATCATTAATAAAATTGTATCTTATAAAATTATAATTATTAATTATTGAATAATAAAATAGACGAGATCTATAGCATGCAGTTAACCCCAAGGAAAAATAAAACATTAAAAAAACAATAAAATTCAATCTATTAAAAGATATATTTTCAATTAAAAAATCCTTTGAATAAAAACCAGATAAAAATGGAATCCCACAAAGAGTTAATCTTGAAATATTAAAGCAAGCTGTTGTAAAAGGTATAAAAATGCAAACAGAGCCTATTATACGAATATCTTGATTATCATTTATATAAAAGATAAAAATACCAGAACAAAGAAATAAGAGAGATTTAAATATTGCGTGAGTCAATAAATGAAAAAAAGATAAATCAACTATACCGAAAAATAATGATCTTATTATAAGACCCAATTGTCTTAGGGTAGACAAAGCAATAATTTTTTTTAAATCAAATTCATAACTAGCACATAATGAAGAAAAAATTATAGTTATTATTCTAATAAAAAGAAAAAAATAATTTCTATAATTAAATCTATTATAAAAACGAATTAATAAATAAACCCCAGCAGTTACTAGAGTAGATGAATGAACTAATGAAGAAACAGGTGTTGGAGCTGCTATAGCTGCTGGTAATCAGCAAGAAAAGGGGATTTGAGCACTTTTAGTGAAACAAGAGATAATAACTATATAATAAATATATATACTATAAAAATTTTCATAAAAAATAAAGTGTCATCTCCCATAAGATATTAATCAACAAATAGAAACAAGCAATCCAATATCACCTAATCGATTTGTTAAACAAGTAATTAACCCAGCTAAATATCTCCTTATTGATCTGTAATAAATTACAAGACAGTAAGAAACCAATCCTAAACCATCCCAACCTAATATAATTCTAACCAAATTAGGTCTTATAATTATTAAGATTATTCTAAAAATAAATAAAATAACTAAAAAAAGAAATCGATTTGATGAGTATCTATAAATACCGATATAATTAATACTATATAAAATTACTATGGAAGAAATAAATAAAACAATTGAACTAAAAATTAAAGAAATTCAATCAAATAAAATTACATAATATACCGGAACAGTATTTAAAGTAATAATCCTCCACTCAAATAACATAATATAATCTTTATATAAAAATAAAATACCACTAGTAAAAAAAATTACAGACATTATTATTATTATTATAAACCAATAAAAAAAAAAATTAACTTTTATCAAAACTTAAGGACTAACATCATCTAAGAAATCACAATTCTTTATTTTAATAAAATACTTAAATTATCATAAATATACTGATAAAATTATTAAAATTAAAATTAATGGAATTAAATGAATAATTATTAAAATATATTCCCTAACTCTACATTCTCTACAACTATACATATAATGAAATTTACCATGTTGAGTAAATCTAAATAGATAGAATCTAAAACATGCTGCAAAAAAAGAAATTATAAAAATATAATAAATTGAATTATTTCAATAAAAAATTATTCTATTTAGGATAAAAATTTCTCTAACAAAATTAATACTAGGTGGACATCTTATATTAAAAGAACAAAACATAAATCAAATCATACATATTCTTGGTATATACAATATTAAACCTTTATTTAATAAAAATCTACGACTTAATATACGTTCATATATAATATTAGCTAAACAAAAAAGACCTGAAGAACAGAGACCATGACCTAATATTATTAGGTAAGAGCCATATAATCCAAATTTTGTTATAGTTAAAATACCTATCAAGCTTATTCCTATATGAGCTACCGAGGAATAAGCAATTAAACATTTTACATCCCCTTGAATTAAACAGATTAATCTAACAACAATTGAACCAACAATAGAAAAACAAAATCATATATAGCTATATTTTAAAAATAAATTTTCATAAATAAATATAAACCGAATTAATCCATACCCCCCAATTTTTAATATTAAACCAGCTAAAATTATTGAACCAGAAATTGGTGCTTCAACATGAGCCTTAGGAAGCCAAAAATGTAATATAAATATAGGTAATTTTACTAAAAAAGCAAAAATTATACAAAAATGTATAATAAAAGAATAAGAAAAACCATAATGTATATCAAAAAAAACACTTTTATAATTATAATATAAAAATAAAATAACTATTAAAAGAGGTAGGGAAGCAAACAGAGTGTAAAAAAATAAATATAAACCTGAAATTAACCGTTCTGGTTGATATCCTCAACCAAAAATTAAAATTATTAAAGGAATTAAACTAAACTCAAAAAATACATACATTATAAATATATTCAAAAAACTGAAAACTATTATTAAACATAAACAAAGAATTAAATTTATAATTATAAATATATCTTTGTTTTTTATATAAAAAATCTTTGATCTTGATAAAATTATTAATGAAGTAATTAAAAAACTTAAAATAATTAGACCATAAGAAATATAATCTATACCAAAATAATAAGAAATATTAGTAAAATATAAATTACAATTAGATAAACAAAATAAACTAATTATTAAAATAATAAAAAATTGTATTATATATCATATTTCAAATATAAATAATATGGGGATTATAAATAACATATAAAAGATAAATTTTATCATAAAAATAGAGAATTTAAATAATCATTACCGTGAAACCGAATTATTCTAACTAGAACTCTTAGACCTAAAACACCCTCACAAACATAAAAAGTTATTATATAAATATACAAATAAAAATTTGAAGAATAAAATATTAAGCAATAAATTAAAATTAAAAATAACAGAGCCAATACTATAAATTCCAATCTTAATAAACAAAGAAGTAAATGTTTACGAATAAAAATTAAGGAGATACAAGAAAAAACAAATAAATAACAAAAAAAATATAAATTCATTAGTTTTAATAATTTAATAAAAATATTAGTTTTGTAAACTAAATTTAGGTAACTAAACCTTTAAAATATCAGTATAATGTAATTGTATTACATACCTTAGATATCCAAAATCCATATTATTATAAACTATATACTGAAATTAAAATAATAATTATTAAAATTATAATATTAATAGTAACAATAATTCCTTTTATATTTAATCCAATAAGTATAGGAGTAATTTTATTAATTCAAACATCATTAATAACAATATTAATAAATAAAATATTAATATCATCATGATTCCCAATAATTACTTTCCTAATAATAGTAGGGGGGCTACTTATTTTATTTACTTACATAAGTAGAATTGCTTCTAACGAAAAATTTAAATTTAAGTTTAATTTAACAATTATATTACTATTAATTATCTTAATTTCAGAAGAAATATTTAATGAAAATCAAATTAATGAAAATCAAAACTTAATAAAATTATCTGAGGAATATTTTTCTATAATTAAATTATATAATAAAAAATCTATAATATTAACAATTATTTTAGTAATATATTTACTATTAACTATGATTGCAGTAACAAAAATTGTTAAACACCATGAAGGTCCCCTACGATCAAAAAACTATGAAGAAATCAATTTTAAAATCAAATCAGCTTTTAAAAATTATTAATAATGCATTAGTTGATTTACCTGCACCTATAAATTTATCAGCATGATGAAACTTTGGATCTCTTTTAGGAATATGCTTATCAATTCAATTAATTTCTGGTATTTTATTATCAATGCATTACACATCTAATGTAGAAATAGCATTTAATAGTGTAAATCACATTACACGAAATGTTAATTATGGTTGACTAATGCGAACATTACACTCAAATGGAGCCTCATTATTTTTTATCTGTATATATTTACATACAGGACGTGGTATATACTATGGATCATATAAATATATTTTAACATGAGTAGTAGGAATAGTTATTATATTAATAACAATAGCTACTGCTTTTTTAGGGTATGTATTACCCTGGGGACAAATATCCTTTTGAGGAGCAACAGTAATTACTAATTTAATATCAGCAATCCCATATATTGGATTAATATTAGTAAATTGAATTTGAGGGGGTTTTGCAGTTGATAATGCAACACTTTCACGATTCTTTAGATTGCACTTTTTATTACCATTTATTGTAACAATAATAGTTATTATTCATTTATTTTTCTTACACATAACTGGGTCTAGAAATCCAATTGGAATAAACTCAAATATTGACAAAATCCCATTTCACCCTTACTTTACAATTAAAGATTTACTAGGATTCATAGTTGTACTAACTTTATTATTATTATTAAACATATTAGAACCATATATATTATCAGACCCAGATAATTTTACCCCAGCAAACCCAATAGTAACCCCAATTCACATTCAACCAGAATGATACTTCTTATTTGCATATGCAATTTTACGATCAATTCCTAATAAACTAGGAGGAGTAATAGCACTTTTCCTATCAATTGTAATCTTACTAATTTTACCACTATCAATAAAAATAAAATTTAAAGGAATTACATTTTACCCATTAAGACAAATAAATTTTTGAATTTTTGTATGTGTAGTAATTTTATTAACATGAATTGGAGCACGACCTGTTGAAGACCCTTACACATCCACCGGAATAATTCTAACCGTATTATACTTTATATATTTTATTACAGACCCAATTATTACTAAAGTATGAGATAAAATTATAAATTAGCTATTTAGCTTATAAATTAAAGTAAATATTTTGAAAATATTAGAAAGAGTAATTTAATAGCTTTACAAAAAAAAATGATAAAAAATTATAGACTTTATTAATAAAAAAAAAATAATGTAATTTAAACTTATAGGAAGATAACATTTTCAAGCTAAATATATTAACTTATCATAACGATAACGAGGTAACGAACAACGAATTCAAATAAAACCAAAACAAAAAAAAATAAGTTTAATATAAAATATAAAAAATATATAATCACCACCGAAAAATACTAAATTAGTAATTAAACATATAAAAATAATTCTTGAATATTCAGAAATAAAAAGAAGAGCAAAACCCCCAGAACCATACTCAATATTAAATCCAGAAACTAATTCTCTTTCTCCTTCAGAAAAATCAAAAGGTGATCGATTAGTTTCTGCTATACAACAGGAAAATCAACAAAAAAATATAGGAATTGAAAAAAAAAAAAATCAACAGTTAAATTGAACTTTAAAAAAATCAATAAAATTATAACTATCAATTAATAAAAAATAACTAAGTAAAATTAATGACAAAGATACTTCATAAGAAATTGCTTGGGAAACACTACGAATACAACCTAGCATAGAATACATTCTATTTGAAGATCAGCCACAAACAATTAACCCATAAACTCCAATACTAGAAATACATAAAAAAAATAACATTGAATAATTATATTCAATAAGATTAATATAATAAGGAAATAAAGACCAAATAAATAAGGACTGAATTAAACCATAAATAGGGCAAATATAATAAATAAATATATTAGAATTTATAGGCCAACAATGTTCCCTTAAAAATAACTTAAATCCATCTCTAAATGGTTGCAATAATCCCAAAAAACCAACCTTATTAGGACCTTTGCGAATTTGTATATAACTCAAAATTTTACGTTCTAACAAAGTAAAAAATCCAACAGAAATTATAACTATAATTAATAAAATAATTGAACTTAAATAAATAATAATTGATTGTATAATAATACCTTATTAAATTCTAAAATTAATGCACTAATCTGCCAAATCAATAATAATTTTCAATAATAAACAAATAAGATTGACCCTTTAGGTCCTTTCGTACTATAAAGAAAATTAATTTTAAGATAGAAACCAACCTGGCTCACACCGGTTTGAACTCAAATCATGTAAGAATTTAAAAGTCGAACAGACTTAGTAATAAAAAACCTGCCCCTTATACTTATCTTAATTCAACATCGAGGTCGCAAACTTTAATATAAATATGAACTCCCCATTAAAATTACGCTGTTATCCCTAAGGTAACTATTTCTTAAATCTAAATAAAGGATCAAAAAATTCATAAATTAATGAATAAAAAAAATAAAGTTAAAATTTATTTGTCACCCCAACAAAATAATAATTATTATCTTAATAAAAATTTAACTAAAAAATTTTAAATAATAAAAATAATTAAGTTCTTTAGGGTCTTCTCGTCCCTAAAAATTAATTAAGCTTTTTTACTTAAAAATAAAATTTTAATAATAAAATAAAAAAAATAAATCCCTCATTTATCCATTCATACAAGTCAACAATTAAATGACTAATGATTATGCTACCTTTGCACAGTCAAAATACTGCAGCCATTTAATTATTCATAGGGCAGAATTTACCTTTAATTTTTCTCTAAAAGAAATGTTTTTGATAAACAGTTGGAGATTAATATTTGTCGAGTTAATTATATTATAATTATAAATTATACTAATTTAATCATTAATTTTAATAATTTAAAATTAGTTAAAATAATTCAGTAAAAATATAAATTAATATGAAATTATATAAATAAATTATAATCTAATAAGAACTAAATAAAAGATTTTAAATTAAATAAGAATTATTAATAATAAATTTTAAATAATAATAAAGATTATCCCAAATTACATATAATTAAAATAAAATTATAAAAATAATTTAACATTAATTTTCAATTAAATTGAATTCCTAAATAACCAGATATAATAAAGGGGCGGATAGTATATCACTACTATAATAAGTTTATTAATATTAATTCAATAATAAAAAAAAAAAATATTATAAATAACCTTTTTTCGGGAATAAAATATAAATGTTAAATTAAATTAACCCTGATACAAAAGGTACTAATAAATTTTATTATACATTTATAAAATTTCCTTAACAGTAAATTTAAATAATTTTTATTTCTTAAATACTATAAAATAGTAATAATTAATAAATTTTAATTTTAAAAATCAGATAAAATTATTAATTTTCATGTTAATGTAAATAACAAGCTTTAATATAAGCTATAATCTGACATTCTAGATTCACCTTCCGGTAAAACTACTTTGTTACGACTTATCTCATATCATTGAGAGTGACGGGCGATATGTACATAATTTAGTGCTAAATTCAAAATAATTAATATATTATAATTACTAATAAATCCTATTTTAAAATAACTATAAGAAATTTTCCAATAAAATTATAAATAATGTAACCCATATTTACCTTAATAAAACTGCACCTTGACCTAATATAAAATATTAATATAATAGAAAATTTCTTTAAAAACACTCCAATATATAGCGATATACAAATAAAATTAAGGTATAAATTATTGTGGTATATCAATTAAAATACAGGTTCCTCTAAAAAGATAAATTACCGCCAAATTCTTTGAGTTTTATAGAACTTAGCTATTAATATTCTGGAAAAATTTAAATAAAAAAATAATAGGGTATCTAATCCTAGTTTATATATAAAACTTAATATAATATTAATATAGATATTAATTATTAATATAAATTCCACCTAAATAAAAATAAAATATAAACCATTAATAAATTAAATACAATTAACCAAAAATATTAACTTAAAAAATTTGTATAACCGCGAATGCTGGCACAAAACTTAATCCAATTTTATTAAATTTCAAGATAAAAATAAAAATGTTTGTAAAACAAATTACTGTATAAATAATAATTAAAATTTTAACATATAATTAAATTAAAACAATTAATAATAAAGCCAGAATCAAACTTCCTAAAAAAGCTATTACAGTGAATGGCAATGATTTGACCTCCCTCATTACAAATGGACGACAAACTCAATTTAATAAATATTAAATATTAATTGGGGTAATAAATAATATTATTAAATATAAGAATGTTGCTAATATGTTAATTGGGGTAACAATATTATAAGAATCCTAAATAACTTAAACCAAATGATACAAATTTTAAATTATTATCTTTATTTTCCTAAAAAAGCTATTACAGTGAATGGCAATGATTTGACCTCCCTCATTACAAATGGACGACAAACTCAATTTAATAAATATTAAATATTAATTGGGGTAATAAATAATATTATTAAATATAAGAATGTTGCTAATATGTTAATTGGGGTAACAATATTATAAGAATCCTAAATAACTTAAACCAAATGATACAAATTTTAAATTATTATCTTTATTTTCCTAAAAAAGCTATTACAGTGAATGGCAATAATATTAAGATATAAATAATATTAATATTATTAATATATTATTAATTATTTTTTTTTTTTTTTTTTTTTTTTTTTAAAAAAAAATAAAATTTAATTTATATTAAATTAAACAATTAATATAATATTATATTCATTATAATAATATTATTATATATTATATTATTATTATATATTAATATTATTATTATATTATATTAATATTATTATATATTATATTATTATTATATATTAATATTATTATCTATTATATTAATTTATTAAAATATAAATCTACCCTAATTAAAAGGGTAGATTTATTATTATATTATATTAATATTATTATATATTATATTATTATTATATATTAATATTATTATTATATTATATTAATATTATTATATATTATATTATTATTATATATTAATATTATTATTATATTATATTAATATTATTATATATTATATTATTATTATATATTAATATTATTATCTATTATATTAATTTATTAAAATATAAATCTACCCTAATTAAAAGGGTAGATTTATTATTATATTATATTAATATTATTATATATTATGATATTATTATACATTAATATTATATAAATATAATAAAATTATTTATTAAAAATTAAATATCAATTAATAATTATAGATTTTAACAATCTAAAATTAAAATTTGCCATAAAAAACATTATGACTTATAAGGTTAGTTATAACAAAAAAAAAAAAAAAAAA